CGCTACCATAGTAGCAGCATGTATAAGAGCCGAAATGGGAGTGGGTCCCTCCATAGCATCAGGTAACCACACATGAAGGGGAAATTGTGCAGATTTAGCAACTGCACCGGCAAATAATAGAGCAGCACACAAAATAACAAGTGGAAAATTGACTTCATTATTAGAAATCAAGTTATTGAGTATTTCGAATAAATCTCGAAATTCAAAACTACCTGTTATCCAATAAAAACCTAAAATTCCTAATAATAAACCAAAATCCCCTACACGATTAGTTACAAACGCTTTTTGACAAGCATTTGCCGCAGGAGGTCGTGTGAACCAAAACCCTATTAATAGATAGGAACACATTCCAACCAATTCCCAAAAAATATAAATTTGTATCAAATTTGAACTAGTAACTAATCCCAACATGGAAGTACTGAAAAAACTCATATAAGCAAAAAATCTCAAGTATCCTTGATCGTGAGCCATATAATTATCACTATAAATAAGAACCATAATTCCAACAGTAGTGATTAACATCAACATAATAGAAGTAAGTGGATCAATGAAGCAGCCGAATTCTAAAGAAAAATCATTATTGAGGGTCCAAGACCATACATATTGATAGATATAACTGCTATTTATTTGCTGAATAGACAGATTAGTTGAAAAAATCATGACTATACTTAACAATAAAATACTTGGAAAAGCCCAAATACGATGAAGATTTTTTGTTGCTGTCGGAAAAAGAACAAGTCCCACTCCTATTAATATAGGAACTAGAAGTGGAACGAAAGGTAAAATACACGCATATTGATATGTCTGTTCCATAAAAAAAGTTTTTTAATTCTTAATTAATATTAACGGTTTCCGATTCACCGGATCTTACCTCTTTTGAAAGGAGTCAATAAAAAAATGAAGATATGTACTAACTTAAATAAAATTTTTGAATTTTTATTTCTTCTTACTTATTCTTTCTGAATTTTTGCTAAATACTTCAAATATTCAAATCAAGAAGTTACAATTGGTCAAATATATTTTTAGCAAAAAATATTTTCTAGAAAAGAAATACATAGTGAATCAGAAAAGCTCATATTTTTTTGAACAATAGATGTCTTTCACATCCAGCTATACCAATGAGTAATCTCTTAATTTTTATTTAAATGGCAGTTCCAAAAAAACGTACTTCTGCATCAAAAAAGCGTATTCGTAAAAATTTTTGGAAAAAGAAGGGGTATCGGGCAGCGTTAAAAGCATTTTCCTTAGGGAAATCTCTTTCTACCGGGAATTCTAAAAGTTTTTTTGTGCGACAAACAAATAAACTAAGTAATAAAACATAACACGTTGGAATAATCTAAACCGGCCTGACTCAAAAATGGAGTCATTTCATTTCAAAAATCAAATTCCCGAATTCTATTTCCTTCAACGGGGAATGGAATTCGTTCCGCTCTTATAGAATATGGAGAATAATAATTCTTCTGTTTACCTTACCCAATTCAAAAAAAGTATTCTTTTTTGTTTTTAGTATATTTTCTCATTTTCAAGGCGGGGGGTCTTATTTTCCCCATTAACCTATTTGTAATATAAGGTTTTCTTTTTTGTACAACTTTCTTACTTTTGGATTTTATATAAATTCTTATATAGCCCCCATATATCTCTCGCCATCAATCCACACAAAAACCCTTAGTGAAAATATTTTGGATAAATATGTGTCAATTTTGAATGATCAAAAATAGGTTCTTTTTTTTTTGTTCATCGATAAAACGACTTTTTTGGTTTCACTTTTTGAAATCAAATAAATCAAAAACAGTTAATTCAAAAAAATGTTTTTGGGGGAGGGAGGGTTATATTCCTTAATTCATAGTAGGATTTACAAGAGTTGAGTCGAGAAGAGTATAAAATACAAAATAAAACTAAAATCCTAAACGAAACTAATGAACCTTCAAATACCTATTTGAACAAATTTTTATTCATTAATTTGAATCTTTCCTAAAAAATATTGCACTCAATTTAATTCGTAAATCTAGACGATTATTTATTCATAGGTTATTATGAGATCAAGACAGGCCGCTATGGTGAAATCGGTAGACACGCTGCTCTTAGGAAGCAGTGCTAGAGCATCTCGGTTCGAGTCCGAGTGGCGGCATATCATCTCTTAAAAAAATAAAATAGATCCTATAATAAATTCAATTGCTAATTTCGATTTTATAATTAAGGAACTCTTTTTTTATGATATTTTCAACCTTAGAGCATATATTAACTCATATTTCTTTTTCGATCGTTTCAATTATAATTACAATTCATTTGATAACCTTTTTAGTCGATGAAATCGTAAAACTAGATGATTCATCCAAAACGGGCATGATAATGACTTTTTTCTGTATAACAGGATTATTAATTTTTCGTTGGATTTATTCGGGACATTTTCCACTAAGTGATTTATATGAATCGTTAATCTTTCTTTCATGGAGTTTTTCCTTTATTTATATAGTTTCATATTTCAAAAAAAACCAAAATATTCTAAGCACAATAATTGGCCCAAGTGCTATTTTTTCCCAGGGCTTTGCTACTTCAGGTCTTTTAACTGAAATACACGAATCGACAATATTAGTACCCGCTCTTCAATCCGAGTGGCTAATAATGCACGTAAGTATGATGATATTAGGCTATGCGGCCCTTTTATGTGGATCATTATTATCAGTATCACTCCTAGTCATTACAGTTAAAAAAAAGAGAAAGTTTTTTTCTACGAGTAATCATTTATTAAATTTAAATGGGTCATTTTTCCTTGGTGAAATCGAATACATGAATGAACAAAGGGATGTTTTACAAAAAACTTCTTTTTTTTTCCCAAGGAATTATTATAGATCACAATTGATTCAAAAATTGGATTATTGGAGCTATCGAGTTATTAGTCTAGGATTTATCTTTTTAACCATAGGAATTCTTTCTGGAGCAGTATGGGCTAACGAAGCATGGGGATCCTATTGGAGTTGGGACCCAAAGGAAACTTGGGCTTTTATTACTTGGATCATATTTTCAATTTATTTACATACTCGAACAAATATAAAACTGAAGGGTACAAATTCGGCAATTGTGGCGTCTATTGGATTTCTTATAATTTGGATATGCTATTTTGGAGTCAATCTATTAGGAATAGGACTACATAGTTATGGTTCATTTACATTAACATCTAATTGAATTCAAAAAAAAGGGGGGTTCTTACAAATAGCAATAAAAAGGTGTACAACGCATATCAGATAAAAAAACTTTGTGTGAATTGGCGAGAGCCTGTCGAATCATATTCAAATATGATTCGACAGGCTCTTTGTCATTGTACCATTGTACAACGAACGTTTTTGTAAATGATAAGATTTATAAATTATCTAAAAAAAGAATTAGATAGAATAACTTCAACCTTTTCAACTGATAGTGAAAGAACGAAATCGGGGTACATACCAATACCGAGTACGGGTAAAAAAATAGAAACCGAAAGAAATAACTCTCGCGGCCCAGAATCAAAAAAATAAGAGTCTGGACCATTAAATATCTTGTATCCATAAAACATCTGTCGTAACATAGATAATAAATAAATAGGAGTTAATATCATTCCAATTGCCATTACAAAAGTAATTGGGAGTTTTGTCATTAAAAGATATTTTGGACTAGTAATTAGTCCAAAAAAAACTATTAATTCGGCAACAAAACCACTCATACCAGGTAATGCAAGGGAGGCCATCGAAAAGCTACTGAACATCGTGAATATTTTTGGCATTGGAATACCTATTCCGCCCATTTCATCAAGATAAACAAGACGTATTCTATCATAAGTTGTTCCGGCCAAGAAAAAAAGCGCCGCGCCAATAAATCCATGAGAGATTATTTGTAAAAGGGCTCCGTTGAGTCCCATATCTGTGATAGAACCAATTCCTATAATTATGAAACCCATATGAGATACAGAGGAATAGGCTATTCTTTTTTTTAAATTCCGTTGACCGAGAGATGTTGAAGCCGCATAGATTATTTGCATTGCGCCTACTACCATTAACCAAGGAGAAAATATAGAATGAGCATGAGGAAATAATTCCATATTGATCCGAACTAATCCATACGCTCCCATTTTTAATAAGATTCCGGCTAGAAGCATACAAGTACTATAATGCGCTTCTCCATGGGTATCGGGTAACCATATATGTAGGGGTATGATTGGCAATTTGACAGCAAAAGCAAGAAAAAATCCAATATAAAATAGTATTTCCAAGTTCACAGGATAGGACCGGTTGGCTAATATTTCAAAATTGAATGTTGGTTCAGTAGAACCATATAAACCGATACCCAGAACTCCCATTAAAAGAAAAACAGAACCCCCCGCCGTGTACAAAATAAATTTTGTAGCTGAGTACAGACGTTTTTTTCCTCCCCACATCGATACAAGTAGATAAACGGGAATTAATTCTAACTCCCACATGAGGAAAAAAAGTAAAAGATCTCTAGAAGAAAATAATCCTATTTGCCCACTGTACATTGCTAACATCAGAAAATGAAATAATCGAGAATCTCGAGTAACCGGCCAAGCCGCTAAAGTAGCTAAAGTAGTGATGAATCCCGTCAGTAAAATGGGTCCTATAGAGAGTCCATCTATTCCTAATCTCCAATGGAAATCCAAAAAATGGATCCATTTATAATCCTCCATTAGTTGGATTAATGGATCATCCGATTGAAAATGATAGCAGAATGCATAAGTCGTTAGAAGAAGTTCTAAGATACACATACATATAGTATACCAGCGTATTACTCTATTTCCCCTGTGTGGAAGAAAAAAAATGAAGCAACCCACAAATATTGGTAAAACTACAATTATTGTTAAGCAAGGAAAATGGTTCGTGGTAAAGACAAGATACACTTGGGCCAGAAAAATCCGTGCTCAAAATCAAATTTAATTGAGCACGGATTTTTTCGATAAAAAAAAAAAAAAGAAAATGGATTCAAGTAGAGTTTTATGGAATGTATCAATAAGC